CGAGACCTGGACCTTTTATCATGACTTCGGCTCGTTGCATACCTTGATCCGCTACTGCTCGAATAGCATTTCCTGCTGCGGTTTGAGCAGCAAATGGTGTCCCTCTTCTTGTACCCCTGAATCCACAAGTACCGGCGGAGGACCAAGAAATTACCCGCCCCCGTACATCTGTAATAGTCACAATGGTGTTGTTGAAACTTGCTTGAACATGAATAACGCCCTTTGGTATTCTACGTGCACTTTTACGTGAACCAATACGTCCAGTCCTACGAGACCCACTTCTTGGTATAGATTTTGCCATTTTTTATCATTTCATAAATATAAGTCAGAGATATATGGATATATCCATTTCATGTCAAAACAGATCTTTTATTTGGATTTGTTCATCGCTTCCTTTAGAGAGTCCCTTTTCGAAAGATTACCCTTGTCTTTGTTTATGTCTCGGGTTGGAACAAATTACTATAATTCGTCCCCTCCTACGGATCAGTCGACATTTTTCACAAATTTTACGAACGGAGGCCCTTATTTTCATAGTTGTTATTCCTTAACTTAATTTCGAATGTACTTATTGGAAGAAAATAAGTTTCTTGAATTTTTTGAACTTTGAATTGTATCCTCATGAAAGGAATGTTGAAAAACCGCCTAATCATTCGAATCCTTGTTCTTGTTGGGGAGTCTAGAAATTATACGCCCTCCATTTGAATCATAACGACTTACTTCAATTTTTACTCTATCTCCAGGTGGTCCACGTATAAAACTGTGTCAAACGCTTCCTGAAACATAACTTAGAATCTGACTTCATTATCTAAACGAACCTGGAGCATACCATTGGGAAGTGCTTCAGTAATTAAACCTTCATGAATCCATTCATTTTTGTTCTTTCATTCCAGGCAAACCCCCTTGAGGTATCAACTAATGTAGGAGGAGTGATATTAGACAACTTGTCTTTTTTTCGTTTTTTTTTTTTTCACAAACACAAATAGGAAGTTCCGGATACAATTCGGATAGCGGAAAGATTACCATATATAACACAAAATTTCTCCGCCGATTCTTTCTAGTCGAGCTGCCCGGTCTGTCATTATACCCCGAGAAGTGGAGAGAATTACAATCCCCATCCCGTCTAAAATTCTAGGAATTCTTTGATAGTTAGAATAGATTCGGAGACCAGGTCGACTGATTCGTTTTAAATTTAAAATCGTTCTATATGGTCTTTTCCTATTCCTTCTATGTCGTAGGGTTAAAACCAAAAAGGATTTGTTGTTTTCCACAAGTTTCCTTACGTTTTCGATAAAACCCTCTCGTAAAAGTATTTTAACAATGTTTTCGGTGATGTTAGTAGACGCTATTCGAACCGTTCCTTTTCTATGCATGTCAGCATTTCGTATAGAAGTTATTATGTCAGCAATAGTGTCCTTACCCATGATAAACTCAAATTATTGTTACTTCTGAATTTTTATATAATCAACATGTTCTTTTTATTTATGAAAATTCTTAAAAGTATATGCGTGAGACATAATCATTTTGCTATTTTAATTAAATACTATCACTCTATCGTGATCTCATCTTATAATACCTCAGGTGCTAATGAAACTATTTTAGTAAAATTTAACTGTCTCAATTCCCGGGCGATCGCGCCAAAAACTCGAGTTCCTTTTGGATTTCCTTCTTGATCAATGACAACTGCAGCATTGTCATCATATCGTATTATCATACCGTTGTCACGCTTGAGTTCTTTACAAGTACGTACAATTACAGCTCTGATCACTTCTGATCTTTCTAGAGGCGTATTTGGTACTGCTTCCTTGATCACAGCAACAATAACGTCACCAATATGAGCATATCGGCGATTACTAGCTCCTATGATTCGAATACACATTAATTCCCGGGCCCCGCTGTTGTCTGCTACATTCAAATGGGTTTGAGGTTGAATCATATCATTTTTTTGAATCTTTTTTTTTATGTAAAGTAAAGCAAAGAACGAAGTAAAAAAAAAAAAAAAAAAGAAAACCTGCAATTGTTTTTTTTATACCCAAGACTTCTTTCCTTTGGTGTTACATTCCTATCCAGAAATAATGAATTGAGTTCTTATAGGCATTTTGGACGCCGCTATTGAAATAGCCTTTCGAGCTATATTTTCGGCTACTCCACCCATTTCATAAAGTATTCTACCCGGTTTAACGACAGCTACCCAATATTCGGGGGATCCTTTCCCCGAACCCATACGGGTTTCTGTGGGTCTTACTGTAACGGGTTTATCTGGAAATATCCGTACCCATATTTTTCCACCACGGCGTACGTTTCGTGTCATTGCGCGTCGCCCTGCTTCGATTTGTCGAGATGTGATCCAAGCGGGTTCAAGTGCTTGAAGAGCATATCTACCGAAACAAATATGATTACCTCGATAAGATATGCCTTTCATTCTTCCTCTATGTTGTTTACGAAATCTTGTTCTTTTGGGGTTATAGTTGATGGTTCTTTCTCAAATGCATCTCTACTACAG